GTTTACGAATAAGCACTAATAAAATTTCGCACTCAAATACATAAGAATTATATAGTAACCAAAAGAATCTTTTATTTTCTTTCGAAAAAACATAAATGGATTTCTTCTGAGTAATGGAGAGATTATTCCAATTATGGTATTCGTGAAGAAAGAATTGCAATAAGTGTAAAAAGGGAACATCTTGAATCCCGCACTGAAGGATTTGAACCAAGATTTCCATATGGATGGGATGAGGTATTAGTATATCTAAAACATAATTTAAATGCAATAATTTGTCCTCTAAAAAGGGAAAAATTGAATGAATTGATCGTAAATTATGATATTTTGGTATTTCTTTTTTTTCTAAATAAGATACTAATCGCAAGGAAAATGGAATTTCCACAATAATTGCAAAACTTTCTGATATAATTTGAGAATAAAAATGAGAATAAAAAAAAATGTTGTGAGTGTGACCAATAAAAAAATTTTGGTTAGAATAATTAACCGAAGAAATCAAAGAATTCTTTTGATAGATTCGAGTAATTAAACGTTTTACAAGTGATAAATTAGATTTATTATCATAACCAAAAACTTCTACGGGTTCATAAAAAATCAAACCATTTAAACCATGATCATGAGCAAGTGCATAAATATACTCCTGAAAGAGTAACGGATATAGGAAATATTGTTGCCAAGATCTACCTTTTTCTAAATATCCTTGTAATTCTTCCATTGACTTCAATTTCTATTTGAACCAGAAACAATAGGTATTTCTTGTATTATCAAATTATACATAGTGCAATACGGTCAGAACAGAGTATGTATCATGTATGAAAAAAATATATACCCCGGAAATACAGAGTCCAATCAACAGATCTTTTTCCTCTCCCCTTCTACTATCCAATAGGTTTATCTTCGTTCTATTAAATAAATTATCAGAGGATAAAAAATCTTTTATTTTTGCAACCCGATCGCTCTTTTGACTTTGGAAATTTTTTTTATCAGTATATTGTTTCTTCTACACATTAGTTTCCAATCCATAATAGAAAATAGGTAGGATTTTTTTTTTATTCTTAAAAAAAAAGAATCAAAGGTCCATTTACAGTAGACCCCTTCCCTACATCAGGCACTAAGTTATTTTTAACGTTTAATTAGATCGGGAAATTATTCAAATTAAGAATAAAAGCTCGTTGCTTTTTTTTTTTTTTACCAGAATTAGAGCCATAGAGCTCTATCCATTTATTCACTAGACCAAACTCGAACTGTGAATTTCTTAAAATAAAAATAAGAAAGAATATAATAAGAAATTCAAAAATGAAAATTCAATTCCATTTTTTCTTATTATTTTATTACGACATGCGGTTTTTTCCATCCATTACCTTTCAGGATCAGTCGTGGTCTTATAGACTCTACCAAAAGTCTGGACGAATTCGTTACTTCATTCAAATGTGTAAAAAACCATAATCGCACTTAAAAGCCGAGTACTCTACCATTGAGTTAGCAACCCAGATAAATATGTATATACAAGTGGAAAAAATGGAATTGAACTATACAACTACGTAAAAACATTGAATTTTGAATTCAAAAGAAATATAAAGGAAAGATTAGATGATCAATTAAACAAAATAGCAAAGTGGATTGGATTAAATTAAAGACAGATAAAAAAAATGTAAAAATTTACATTTAAGGACCGCCCCCCCTTTTTTATAAAATAGAAAAAAATTTTGATTTTCGTTAAATTAAATTAAATATATATCTTATATAACAAATAGTAAATTTTATAACAAATAGTAAATTTGGCAAACCCATAATTTGAATGAAGTAAAGGAAAAACCCATAAATAAATAAGGATCGAAATAAACAGATCTATTTATCTACGATCGAATTATATTTGTTCGACACACCATTGTCAATATGAATAAATTGTTGAGAAAAAAATGAATAAAAAAAAAAATTACATAAAATAAGGATTTGTGTTGTGTTGGATTGGCACAACAATAAATATGTTAAATATAAACCATAATATAGAACAAGAAAAGAGCAATTGTGAGTAAATAATTACCACACAAATTTATACTAGTTACCTTTCTTTTTTCTAATTTTTTTATTTATTTTATGAATTCTTTTCAAAATTCTGCTTTTCTTAAAATATCATGAACAGTTCCTGTAGGTTGAGCACCTTTTTCAAGGAAATAACGAATAGCGGGAACGTTTAAATAAGTTTGATTTTTCATTGGATCATAAAAACCCATCTTTCGAAGATCTCTTCCTTCTCGTCGGGATCGAACATCAATTGCAACGATTTGATAGATCGTTCATTGGGATAGATAAATAACTCCCCCTAGAAACGTATAAGAGGTTTTCTCCTCATACGGCTCGAGAAAAAATGATTCTAATATTTCTGTCTATAATGTAAAATATATAAAAAAATTTATGACTTAGACTATGATTTAAGTTTTTCTGTTCTTACTTACATAAATCTTACTTACATAAAACTTACATAAAAAAAGAAAATAAATAAATAAATAGCATTCGTACTCATAACTCAAGTTGGGTAATTCTGAAAAAGTCCGAAGGTAAATCCTTAGGCATTTCTTGAGTCGTCTCTAACCTCTTTTGTTTGTTTCGTCTCGAATCTTTTTTTAGTCTCCATCATTATACTAAAAATAAAATATAAAGACAATTGAAAATAGTGTTTCCTTGTTCCGGAATTCTTTCTCTTTACTTTTTAAAATCATTAGGTTTAGACATTACTTCGGTGATCCTTATCCCCTTTTTCAAAACGGCAGCAACATACCTTTTGTTTTTTGTTATTTCCTTCTATGGAAAGATAATATGAACGATTTTTTCCCTTGTAATTGTAATGTAATATAAAAAATGTTATTTATTTTATTTCAAACTTGTTAGGATTTGAATCCTGCAATTCAAAATTTTAATTTCTATATTGAGGATATACTTAACAAAGTAGTCTAATTTATTAATTGTTTCTAACCCTAGATTCGCCCCCCCGATAAATGAATCAATACGTTTTGCTCGAGCTCCATCATGTACTATTCCTATTTACCAACCCAATACAAATTGGGTTCCTAATAGGAACAGAACAAACTATGTCGATTCAAGAGCATCTTCATTCCTATAGAAAATGGCGGATGTAAGAATCCACAGTGAATTATGTCCTTCAAGTCGCACGTTGCTTTCTACCACATCGTTTTAAACGAAGTTTTACCATAACACTCCTCTCATTTTAAATTTTATTTTGAAACGGTATGCAATTGATTCAATATGGAATCATGAATAGTCATTGGCTCAATGATACAAAGATACAAAATATTTTTTATGTATGTATCTAGGGAAAGGTAAATAATTATCTGGAAAAAAGTCTTATATTATAAAGGATTTAAGTTATTTCGCCCCTCTATCCTATGGAGTGAAAAAAATTTCTAAAAAAGAAAAAAGAAAAGTAAATCCATTTCCTTAAATCTAATTAAAATCTTCAACAGATCATTCGGGATGTTATGTTAAATTATGGAAAAAATTCTTCTCGAACAAATAAATTCTAAATCTAAAAAGAACGGCCCTATGGATTTTCCAATTCCGGAATAAAATCAGTTATTAACAAAATATAAGCTATTCCAATAACTCGAAAAAGTCATAAGTTTCTCTATATTTATAATATAGATTTTTCAAATTTCTTCGAGTACCCAGGTTCATAAAAAAAAAAAAAAAGAATTTTTTTTTTCATGAGTATGAAATAGAAAAGGATCTTTTTTTCTCTTTCAATTAAGAATTCCATAATGAATTACATAATACGAGAATTCAGATTTCATGGAAAAAAGAGTTTTTCTAAGTAACTTACTTCAATATGACTATTAAAATAGTAGTCTCTTAATGATATACCCAAAAATTGTTTTGAATTTAGAATTCAATGAAATATCTTTATTTCTACCCGTACACTCAATCACATTTGTGAAAAACTAAATGAAAAAAGTTTTATTTTTATAGAAAAATCAGAACAAAAGGTGACACTATATCCAAGATTAAAGAAAAAAATTTACAAACTTAAAGAGAAATTTGTTAAAGAGAAGAATCTTTCTCATGTAGACGCTCTGGGACGGAAGGATTCGAACCTCCGAATAACGGGACCAAAACCCGTTGCCTTACCACTTGGCCACGCCCCATTTCAATTTCGAATTTCTCTTTGATACTAATAAAGACTAATATTGGTATGGTATTAGTCGTTCGTCAATCCCAATTCAAATATATATGAAATATATTACTGCTAGGATTCAACACATGAAAATATAGAAAAAAATGATTGATCATTCCATAAAATTAAATTAAGATATTGTATGAAACTAAAATTCCTTGTATTCTCATTCGAGAATGAAAGGGAAGATTTTTGATTTGAGAGCGTTCGAAGAACAAGAAGGTTTTTTGACCTACCTTTTAATTTTTCCCTCATAAAAAGAACTCAATCAAAATCTAATTTTCTAATCTACAAGAATGAAATGTTTGTTATGCTTAATATCTTTAGTTTAATCTGTATCTGTCTTAATTCTACCCTTTCTTCGAGTAGTTTTTTCTTCGGCAAATTGCCCGAGGCTTATGCCTTTTTCAATCCTATCGTAGATGTTATGCCTGTCATACCTGTACTATTTTTGCTCTTAGCCTTTGTTTGGCAAGCTGCTGTAAGTTTTCGATAAAATCTTTTATGCTCCGAAAAATTCATGATTTATACGAAACAAATTTTCTAAAAATTTGTAAGATCTTATAAATTTTACATTATGAACCCTCCATTCGAAAATAAAAATTCTTGTTCTTGTATTATATTGAATAATCGCACGGTGATAAATTTTGATCAACTTATTTCCTCGTTCTGACCTTCCAGTAAACAAGAACTTTCTAAAGACCCCACAATACCAAATAATGGATATGACCAAAAATACCAAAAATTTTTGGTAATGAAGGAATCAGAATCTTGTTTTTCTTATTATTATTACATTACAAAAACAAAAAATTAGTAAAAATTACCTTTTTCAAGAAAAGACTTCATGTTCTTTTTGGTTTCTTTTTGGGGCACTATGTCAACATAGTGTATGTGATAAAAAATAGGAAATCTATTTCCCTTTTCAAAAAAAATCTTGGAGATTGTGTAATGCTTACTCTCAAACTCTTTGTTTACACAGTAGTCATATTTTTTGTTTCTCTCTTCATCTTTGGATTCTTATCTAATGATCCGGGCCGTAATCCTGGACGTGAGGAATAAAAAAAAAGATTTTGAAAGTCTGAAGCGATCGAGGGGAGCGGAGAGAGAGGGATTCGAACCCTCGGTACAAATAACTCGTACAACGGATTAGCAATCTGTCGCTTTAGTCCACTCAGCCATCCCTCCCAATTCAAATTGAAAATTTTTTATGTGGTGTGACAGGCGAAGTAAAAAAAATTTAAATTGAAAAACCTTACTTCCTTGATTTTCATTTTGTAAGAAAAGTCCATTCCCCCGGCCAGTACTTAACCAGGCCGGGTTATTATATTACTTCTGATGAATCAATCATTTCATAGATCAAATGATTTCATTTTTTGTTTTTATTATATCAAATAAAAGATACTTGTTATTGAAGTTATTGAAGTAACAATAAAGACAATTTTTATCTCTATTCCAAGTGTAATTTCTTAGTATTAGTAATATAATACTATAGAAAATACTATAAAATATACTATAAAATATGAAAATAAAAGAATATTCAAATTAATAATTTTTTTTTTTTTTTTAGTATTTTTTATTAGTATTTATTAATTAGTATTAAGTAGTATTTTGAATTTTGAGTCTTTTTTCTCAATTTAGTTAATTATTTAACTGGAAAAAAGCACATACAGAAATAATATAATATAAAAAATGAAAAACACATATGTTATAACATATATAACATAACTCTTTTATTTGTTCAAGGGACATTGGACATTGAACATTTAAGATCCAATTAATCCGAGTTCAAATTCAAAAATAGGTCAGTTGAAGGGAAAGTAAAAAAAAAAATGAGGAATTCGTCGTGGTTATAGCCCAGCTTCAATAATTCCTTCAATTTTGGACTGTCAGTAATGACTTATAACAAGTGAAAAATGAGACTTTTTGCTTTATTCTACCTTTATTAGAATTTGGTTATTTAAAAAAACTTTCTTTACTTCGACTTCAAGTACCCCTGCCCCTGGTCGGGGAGGATGAAGTGTCAACGCTCCAGTTTTAATGAGTCTGATGCTATCTTAATAGCATCTCATTCCTTTGTTCGACAAAAGGTATATTCATATATAATAATCAATATGAAGCGGGTATAGTTTAGTGGTAAAAGTGTGATTCGTTCAATTAATAACTTAAAAAGTTAAGGGGTCTTTCGGGTTTTTCATATTCCGATCAAAAAAAAAACTTTATTTCCTAAAAAGAGTTTAATCCTTTTCCCCTCAATAGCATATTTGAGGAAAATAGAAATTCTCACGATTTGTATCCAAAGTTCAATTGAAATTGAATCACGATTTGTATCCAAAGTTCAATTGAAATTGAATAAAAGGGTTATAGAGTCACGAAGCATAATAAAAAAAAAATTGGATCAAATCTTCCAATTAATAAATATAAGTAAAGGATCTATGGATGAAGATAAAAAACATAAGTGCATTTCCAATCGTAACTAGATCTTCAATTTTTGTCTTGTATAAGCTAAGATTAAAGCCAAATAGCTATAAAATGGTAGTTTTGGTTTACTAGAACCATCAGCATATTATTTTAGCTCGGTGGAAACTAAATTAAATTCTTTTCCTCAGGATCCCTCGAGTGGAAATAGGGAACGAAGTAACTAGATTAGACGGATTTGGGATAATAGAATCCCCCTTCTCTAGAGGGATCATCTAGAAAGCGAGTGGCTTTGGGTGTCTTTAATAAAAAAAGCTGACATAGATGTTATGGATCTAATTTTTGTTTCTGGGAATACATCAATTTTCCATAAAGGAGCCGAATGAAACAAAATTTTCATGTTCGGTTTTGAATTAGAGACGTTAAGAATGATAAATTAACGTCGACTATAACCCCTAGCCTTCCAAGCTAACGATGCGGGTTCGATTCCCGCTACCCGCCCCATATTCCTTATTCTATATGCATCATCCATTCGAATATGCATTCTTTTTTTTTTTACCTAATAAATTTTCATTTATTTTTCTCAAAAAAAAAAGATAAAGGGAGAATGCGAAAGAATGAAATAGGAATGAAAAGCGTCCATTGTCTAATGGATAGGACAGAGGTCTTCTAAACCTTTGGTATAGGTTCAAATCCTATTGGACGCAATTTTTTTCCATCTATTTTTAAAGTGGCGATACCAATACTAAGAAACCCCTTTTTTGAATGATTTGAATCAGAAATAATTCGCAAGAATAACTCTTGTTCTAACAATAGAATTAGAGTTATAAATTTATGCTTGTTCCTCAAGTAGAAACAGTTCAGTGTGCTCCTGAATAGCTTCCTTCAAAAAGGTTTCC